CCACTCAATTTTGTTCAACCTCCCGTTTAAACCCGCTTCAAGTGATGATAACTAAGTAACCAATCTTGGGGTAAACAGTCTCTATTGCTTATATTTACTTTTAATTAATTCTTGTACATAGGAAATGAGACTTAATCTTTTTACTGCAAATTTGTAAGCCGTTTTCTTTCACTCATATAACTATCTGCTTTAGTTCATCAACCCAAATGGTGACTAACAAAAATGAAAAATATTTATTTAACCTTCTTCTCAGAAATTCGAAAGAAAAGACCTAGGAAAAATTTTTTATTTCACCTAATTAGACGTCACCGAATCACACGTAGAGATATTGATAATACACATAAAGTTAATGGTATTTCATAACTAATTGATTGAGCAGCAGCGCGTAGACCACCTAAAAAGGAATATTTATTATTTGATCCATATCCCGACATAAGAAGTCCAACAGGGGCAATGCTTGAAATAGCGATCCATAAAAAAACACCAATACCAAGATCGGCTAGAATAAGGTGGTATCCAAAAGGAATTACTGAATAACTTAGTAAAATCGATATGACTGCGACGGATGGTCCGATACTGAATAAACGACCATCTCCTCTAGATGGAAGAAGGCTCTCTTTGAAAAATAGTTTTGTACCATCTGCTAGAGCTTGAAGAATTCCTAAGGGACCGGCGTATTCAGGTCCAATACGTTGTTGTATCCCTGCAGATATTTCTCTTTCTAACCAAACAATTACGAGTACACCTATTGTGATTCCTAATACAAGAGTCAAAATCGGGACAAGTATCCATATAATCCCATAGACCTCTTTTAAGGATTCTAATCTGTAAAAAGAATTGATAGCTTGTATTTCGGTTGTATCAATTATCATTTTTAACGATCAACTTCTCCCATAATAATATCTATGCTACCCAATATCGTCATAATATCAGCCAATTTCATTCTTTTAACTAACTGAGGAAGAATTTGCAAATTGATAAAACCCGGTGGGCGAATTTTCCATCTCCAAGGAAAAACACCCAGATCTCCTATCAGAAAAATTCCCAATTCCCCTTTTGGGGCTTCAACTCTCACATAAAGTTCTTGTTTCGCCAATTCAAAGGTTGGAGAAGGTTTTTTACTAATAAATCGATATTCAAAATCATTCCATTCGGAATCTTTTACTCTATCAAAACGTCGTATTTCTAAATTCTCATAGGGCCCTCCTGGAATTCCTTCCAGAGCCTGCTGTATAATTTTTATGGATTCTGCCATTTCACCGATTCGTACTAAATAACGAGCTAATGAATCCCCTTCTTTTTGCCATTGAACCTCCCAATCAAATTCATCATAACACTCATAATGATCAACTTTACGAAGATCCCATTGGATTCCAGAAGCCCGTAGCATTGGTCCTGATAAACCCCAATTTAGTGCTTCTTCTCCGCGAATAATGCCCACGCCTTCAACTCGTTCTAAAAAAATAGGATTCCGTGTAATAAGCTTTTTATATTCAGCAACCCCCGTTAAAAAGTAATCACAAAAATCCAAACATTTATCTATCCAGCCATGAGGTAGATCAGCAGCTACTCCTCCGATACGAAAATAATTATGCATCATTCGCATACCAGTAGCAGCTTCGAATAGGTCATATATCAATTCCCTTTCTCGAAAAATATAGAAGAAGGGGGTCTGTGCACCAATATCTGCCATAAAAGGGCCAAGCCATAACAAATGGGAAGCTATACGACTCAACTCCAACATAATGACTCTGATATAACTAGCTCTTTTAGGTACTTGAATATTTCCTAATTGTTCGGGCCCATTTACAGTTATTGCTTCTGTGAACATAGTAGCTAAATAATCCCAACGTGTTACATAGGGCAAATATTGTATAATTGTTCGATTCTCCGCAATTTTCTCCATCCCCCTGTGTAAATAACCTAATATAGGTTCACAGTCAATAACATCTTCACCATCTAGAGTAACGATGAGTCGAAGAACACCATGCATTGATGGGTGGTGAGGACCCATATTGACTATCATAAGGTCTTTTCTTGTAGCTGGTACAGTCATAAGTTTTTTACCCATTCATTCTTCCATGAATTGCTGAAAGTGAAAAGAAGTTTATCCAAATACCAAATAAAAAAGAAAATAAGAGATAAAATAAGAGAAGAGTACTTAAAACGATTCTTCCAATTAACGAGTTTTTGTCTCTCGAATACTCAACTGACCAATTAATTCTTTATAACGTACTCTATTTTTTTTTTCCAAATAAGCCAACAGCCGTTGACGTTTTCCTAAAATTTTTCGCAAACCTCTCTGGGATAAATAGTCTTTTTTGTGCACTTCCAAATGTGAAGTAAGTCTCCGTATCTTATTGGTAAAACTGAATACTTGAAATTCAACCGACCCCTTTTTTTCTTCTTCAGAAATAACCGAAATGAATGCATTTTTTACCATAAAAGATTTCCCCTCTTCCACTTTTACAGATATGGATTTTACTGATGAGTAATAATAATGCTAGTAATTTTAATGTGTTATATACAATAATCTGAATTTCTTTATGAACTCCTAATTTATCAACTCATATTAATCCATCCGGTTTTAATTGAATTTTATTCAGAAAAAGAAAGAAGGGGGTTCATTTTTGCATGGCATAATTTAGACCTAAAATGAAGAAGATTCTGTTAATTGATTTGTAGGTCTAATTGATACCTCAGCGGTTTTAGTCTTCGTATCATATATTAGAATGACATGGAAGACGGGGCCGTGTGAATCTCTTTACTTTCATATACCCTGTAGGGTATAGCATATATAGGAAAAATGGACTATCAGCGACTTTTCAACCGCGGATACAGATGTATCCTTAACATACTGAAACGACTGCCATTATTTGTATCAAACCAATAGCGATTCATACAAGCTAAATCTTCTAATCGATAATTAGGCCAAAGAAAAAACTTTAATTTAATTAATTCATTCTTATCTTTATCAAGATGGTTCCCTTTATCCAAAGATTGACTGCAGTTGTTCTCAGTACAAAATATTGGATTTTGATTCCTATTCTTTGAATTTAAAGAAATTAGAATTCTCAACTCTCTACGACGTCTATGCGATAAAATGGTTTCGGGAACAGGTAAATCAAAATCATTCTTATCAACATAGGGTTGTTCTCTATATCCTTGATTAGTTTGGTGCTTACTCTTATGAACCAACGAAATACCTAAGGTTTGATACATAATAAACTGTCCATCATTTTTTACAGACAGACGCGTGGGTTCGATAATCAAGACCCCCCTTTTGATCAATTCTGCAAGACTTAAATTCTTCTGAATCAGCATTATATCCAAACTCATTTCCCTTCTTTGAATCGAGGATATAGTAATTTTTCGTGGATTTATCAGCCTAAGCAGGAGACAGTATATTTTTATATTATTGATCATTCTTTGATTCAAAGCATCGTCCCATCTCAATTGAAAAAGTAAATAACGTTTTAGGAATAAATCTAGTTCTGCTCCTGTATTACTTTTGTATTTTTTACCCCCCTTTCTCGCATAAGGATCTTCAATATCTTTTTCGTGGTTTGTTGAAGGAACAGATCCAGGATTCCCTTGGTTTTGTACATTTGATCGAAGATCTCTTTTGCTTTCGACAGATTCTTTTTCTTTTTGATTTCGATTTTGATTCTTTATTTTTTTATTTGAAACACATTCCCCTTTTTGGTTTCCTTCGATGTTTTTCTTTTCACTAAGAGCATTTTCATTTAGATTCCAATTTAAAAGAAGGACTTTACTTGGTATAACCCATGGTTTGATTTTATATAGATTATAAAGTAGGACAAATTCTGGGAAGAACCAAAGTCCCAGGGTTGAGATGGAACGATTTAGTATTTCTTCATTCATTCCCATCCAATCCAAAAAACCTTTTGGGGGATTTGGTAAATTGATTTGGAGCTTTTGCGGAAGCGTAAGATAAACAAGGCCTTTTTTATCAATTTTATCAATTATTTGATAATTGTTAGTATCAATCTTAGTATTTTGATTACTCTTGGTATCGATTTTGATGCAGGACTCAATAATGACTTTTTGTCTAAGATCAAAATTGAGAATTTTCCAATCAAAATATTTTCTATCGGGATTTTTTTCCATATATCTAATATCGCCATAATTATTAATAGGGATACTCCTCCATATATCAAAAAAATTCTGTTTATGCGTGTTGGAATTATAAGAAATATCTTCGTTCTTATTTAATTGTACTTGAAAGCTTGATTTATAAAGAGACGAGTCCCTCTTATTTTCATAATTCAAATTAATAGATTTATATGCTAAAAGATCATATCTATAGTTTTTTTGAAAATTCTCTTTTTGATTCAATAAGTAATATACTTCAGAATCCTTTTTTTTTTTTGACTGAATTTTTTCATATGAATTCCACTTGGAATTTTTATTTTTATGACGTAGATTAACTCTATTTCTCCACTTTTGTGGTATTAATCCAGACCATCTAATACGAGATAAATCGTATTGATAATGTCCCTTTAACCAGTTTTTCCATTCATTCATTTCATAATTCGGAAGTTTTTTATGACTTAATTTAGAATGAAGTATTCCTTGTGTTTCAAAAGAATCCTTTATTTCAGCCTTAATAAAAATAAAAAAAGGCATTCCGTGATATTGAAAAACAGATCTTAATTTATACAAGTTACTAACTTGGGTTTGTGATAATTTGTAAAATACATATGCTTGTGACAAATAGGATAAGTCACAAAAACTATGTAAATTTGTCGTATTTCTAATACTATTAATTGATCTTTTTAGAGTTGAAATAGTTGAAATAAAGTGAATTGTATTTTGATTTTTTCTATTAGGCCTTTCTTGATTTACTTCATTAATGGGTTTATCCGTAATTTCTTTTATCGATTCAAGAAGAAGTTGTGTATTGAGTCTGGAAATATTAATAATAGATAAAAATATATCTATGTATATTCTTTCAAGGAAAATTTTTATAAAACAAT